TCCACCAAGACAAAGATTAGTTCGTGCCCGACCTACAAGTCTGGAACTCTATGATGTGGAAAGACGGAATATAGAACCTAAAAGGATAATTGAAGTGGTTCGTCTTCGAATCGACTTTTTGACCCCCCCAAAAAACAAAAAGACTAAAAAAAAAGTAAATTCAAGTAAAAGTTTTAGTTTTTCGATAGATCCTTTCGATGTATCGTGGAACACTTTTTTATTATTATTCGATATCGTATGGGCAATTAATTAACCTATTACTAGACTGAATGCAATCACTTAAAATAAGTAATAAGGTAGTATCAAGTCGTTCGCTTCCCCCAAAATAAAATGGATTAGATCCTATTGAAAAAGAAAAGAAATGATCAAAAAATTGAAGTTATTTGCAAATCGAATTCTGTCATTCCAACTAAAATGCAATTTGAGTTTTGAATGAAGTTACATGATACACTTCTTATTACTATTACTTTACTCAACTTCCAAATTGGACAAAGAATCTGTTGACCTTGATTCGGAATCACAGGATTGGTCGATGTCACATCTTATGAATCAATTTATTTTACCTATGTCACTCTATCTCTTTTTTAGTATTATCTATACTGACTGATGAATCAAAAATTTTCCATTGGAACTAAACTAATTCTTTTAATTGGTTTTTATTACCCTCGTATCTGGGAAAAATGGAAACTTAGGTAAGTGTTTTATCAACATATGTAGCAAAAAAACATATCTAATTTAGCCCTTTCATGCTTACTATAACTAGTTATTTCGGTTTTTTACTGGCTGCTTTAACTATAACCCTAGCTCTATTTATTGGTTTGAACAAGATACGACTTATTTGAAATGAATTAACTGGATAATTCAGAAAAATCTTTTTCGGAGATCCCGGATATTCTATGGTTCTTTACCGCACCAATTGCCAATTCTTTTCTTGGTCATTGAGATTCACGGATAATTAAGATTAATATTTAGGGATAGATCTTACCTCTTTTTTTTATCTCCTTAAATAAACCGAAATGATTGAAGTTTTTCTATTTGGAATCGTCTTAGGTCTAATTCCTATTACTTTAGCAGGATTATTCGTTACTGCATATTTACAATACAGACGTGGTGATCAGTTGGACCTTTGATTGAGTAGAGTAACATTTCTTTTTTTGATTGACCTCCTCCTTGCAGGAGGTCATTGCAATTCAACTTTGTTTTGTTAAGTGATTTTATCATGATTCGATATAAGATAGACGGAATCACGCTCTGTAGGATTTGAACCTACGACATCGGGTTTTGGAGACCCGCGTTCTACCGAACTGAACTAAGAGCGCTTTCAAAAGAAAAACTCTTTTTTTTTTCCATTTCTAACAGATTAAAGTTCTAACGGATTTAGCATACGTATAATATCCAACAATTAAAGATTATGCCCTATTTTAATGGCGATCAATTAATCCCTCGTTACTGCCCATAGGAGAAGTAATAGGTAGGGATGACAGGATTTGAACCCGTGACATTTTGTACCCAAAACAAACGCGCTACCAAGCTGCGCTACATCCCTTTTCAAAATTGTTGTACAGTGTCATTGTACAAAATCCGTGTCTTGTTTTCCACATCGTTATTTTATCCTCCATTTATATCCAACTTTATTGTCATTTCTTCTTTTTGGTTTCATATAATAAAAGAATTATATACATTTGAAACCCAACCTAACGTATAACAAAAGAATTAATATTTATCAGTAATGCTCGGGAGGAAGGGGTCATTTTTTTCTTTTTGTGGGACAGACAAATCTCATCTATTGGTTCATTGGACATATCCACTTTAGTTAGTAATTCCGCGTAAAAATAAATACAACTGATCTTGAACTACAGCATCTGACCATATATGTATTACAATAAAGAAGGAGGATTTTCTCAATGCGAGATATAAAAACATATCTCTCTGTGGCACCTGTGCTAACTACTCTATGGTTTGGGTCTTTAGCGGGTCTATTGATAGAAATTAATCGTTTATTCCCAGATGCCTTGTCATTCCCTTTTTTTTAATTTTCGTTATTGATATGGGAAGAAATGCGGAAATCTAATTCCACATGCCGTGACTCAAATTTTGCCTCCCCTTTTCAATTCTTTAGGATAGGAAGGAAAGACAAAAAAAGTGTATTGAGCCTTCTAAAAAATCCGGTAGATCCAAGATCTAATTTAGGAAAACAGAAATTCCATTTTAATTTGTAGCCAATCTAGGGTAGGCTGCACGAACTCATAGCATAGTAAGAAGATACTTAACTGACATATTGGGATTTAGGATATAAATAATTGATAGTTAGAAGGAAATTGTATTACTTAATTATTACTCTAATTTTGTATTGCTTAACTTAAATAATTACTCTATTAATATTCTATTAATTAGATAATAACAAAACAATAAGTAGAATGAAATAAGTACAACGAAATCTTTAGAAATTGCATTTCTCGTTAGTACCTTCTATTGATTTTTTTCGTCTTCTTCGGTTCGGATCGAAACTAGAAGAGTTAAGTTAAGTCGATCCAAAATCTAAAGGAGGTTCATGGCCAAGGGTAAAGATGTCAGAGTCAGAGTTATTTTGGAATGTACCAGTTGTGTCCGACATGGTGTTAATAAGGAATCGTCGGGCATTTCTAGATATATTACTCAAAAGAATCGCCACAATACACCCAGTCGATTAGAATTGAGAAAATTTTGTCGCTATTGTCACAAGCATACTATTCATGGGGAAATAAAGAAATAGATCGAAGGGAACATCATGTGTTCGATCTTTCCAAGGAATAGGAAGAGTAAGAACTTAACATATATAATATACATATTATATACAAATAAAACCGGATTTCATGTAGATATTATGTCATGTGTATAGATAGATAATATATGAATCAAATAATATAAATAATATATTAAGCCCTATTTCGGTTGGATCTGAAATGAATAAAGGAAGAGAATTTTAGAGATAAGGAATAAACCATGGATAAATCCAAGCAACCTTTTCGTAAATACAAGCGATCTTTTCGTAGGCGTTTGCCCCCAATTGGATCGGGGGATCGAATCGATTATAGAAACATGAGTTTAATTAGTCGATTTATTAGTGAACAAGGAAAAATATTATCTAGACGAGTGAATAGATTGACCTTGAAACAACAACGATTAATTACTATTGCTATAAAACAAGCTCGTATTTTATCTTTGTTACCTTTTCTTAATAATGAGAAACAATTTGAGAGAGCCGAGTCGATCCCAAGAACTACTGGGCCTAGAACCAGAAATAAATAGGCATACTCCTCAATTGACTCAAAACTCCAATCGGAACTTAAGCTCAGATTGATGTTTTGTCCGAAAAGGTCTAGAATCCAGATTTTATTCTTGTGTTATAAGAAAGAAAAAATGCGGGAAGAAGAAATCTTTTTTTTATTGAAATATGTTCGTTCATTCCTACTACTTATCTTAATGGATTTATATTCTATATCTTCCCGGAGTTCATTCTCCGGGGAATTCTGTTTCAATCATTCCTGTATATTACTTTAGAATCTCCTTTATTTGATGATCTTATTGGAAATCATGTAAAGACAATTCTTATTTGATATAGCTATTTGCGCAAGTATTTTACGATTAAGAAGCAATTGCTTCTTGTACAGATTGTGTATAAGTATACTATAACTATAGAATACCTTATTCTCACGAGTTACTGCATTTATCCGAGTGATCCACAACCGCCGAAAATCCCTCTTTTGCCTGCCTCTATCTCGATGAGAGGAAACCAAAGCTCTCATTTTTTGTTGAGTAATCGTTCGAGTAAGTCTTGAATGAGCCCCTCTAAAGGTTGATGCAAATAAACGAATTTTTGTTCGACGTCTCCGAGCTGTATATCCTCGTCTAACTCTGGTCATTGAATCAAATTAAACCTTAATGAATAACTAATTGATTTTTCTTCTTTCAGTCATCCTTTTCCCCTTCCCCGGTCAATTAATACCAAAACGGATTATTCCGATATATAAAATCTCAATTCCAATGGCTTTTGCTACTATGACCTTCCCAACCACGATTTAAAATTCTATTCCTTCCAGTTATTTCACCGGGAAATAAGACAGTCTAACGATACTAAATAAAAAAATAGTGGGTTCCATCGTTTCTATGGTTACCTCTTAAACGGTGAGGTCCTCTCTATACACCGGAGCCTCTTCTTTCATTTAATCAAATGTTATTGTGAACTTGTATAGTTCACACTCTTTGGCTCTACCCATCAATTATACAGTAATAGCTCTTTCACAATACGAATTATTCATACAGTGACGGCATTTAATTATGAAAGTTGGCTAGGTAGCTGACCCTGTTAGTCCGTTTTTCAAGAAAAGAAGCATAACTTTTTTGCTTCTTATAATACTATTTCCGCCGCTTAATGGATAACCGTTTGCTACCAATGGGGAATTGCTTCTTATTTCAAATCTAGATGATTGGATTTGCACCAATGGAAACCATAAATTCCATATATCTATACAATATAGGTATATGATAGATCCTCTCTATCTATCCTATTCATTGGTACTGATCATTGATACTGAAAAAATGGTCTCATTTGTTCGAACTCATGATCTGAATGAACGAGTCGCACATACACCCTAGTACATGTTCCTCGACGCTGAGGACATCCTCTAAGAGCGGGAGATTTCGTAACATTTCTTATTGGCTGTCTTGTGTTTCTAATAAGTTGTTTAATAGTTGGCATGTCGTATGTATATATCTATATATAGAATAAAATGAGTTGGTTTAGATCGATCTTAACCTGATGATTGATGATTATGAATTATTTCTATTCAATATCAAATCACAGAAAATTCGAATTATGGTTTGAAATAGATTTACACGAAATCCTCAGTATTTTCGTTTTCGACCGCTACAAGATCAACAATGCCATGAGCTTGGGCTTCTGTTGCTGACATAAAAACATCCCTTTCCATGTCCTCGGATACAACCCATAAAGGGTTGCCCGTTCTTTGTACATAAACCTTTGTGAGGGTTTCGCGAAGTTTCAGTAGTTCTTCCGCTTCCAGGATAAATTCCCCTGCTTGTGCTTCATAAAAAGAACTAGCAGGTTGGTGAATCATAACCCTGATGATATTGATATAACATCATGAACGGTTCTTCGATTTTGCATGATTGAGCTAAACTCAAAAAGGGATAAAAAACTACCAAGAAGAAAAAGAAAATCGAATTGAACAACCGTACAGGCATCTTTTGTTCATTGCATACGGCTCCGCAATGGAATTGACTTTTTTTCTTCTCTTCTATTCTATCGAAGAAAGAAATAGAATCCATCCGATACAGATCGTTGAATGATCCATTTACCACCCTTCCTTTCGTAGAAGTAAAAAAAAATACTATGATGGTTCTGTTACTTTCTATATTTATCTCGTCTGTGATTTAGCAATCCCAAAGTTTCTTTCTGATACGATCAAATAAGGAAAAAATGATCTTTTTTTTTTCATTTTCGTACTCGTTCTTTCAGAATATAAATATCTGAAAGAGACCGACTTCTAGTGTGGAAGCAAAATGGTTTGTGACGCTGAAATGTACTCCCGACACATAAGAGCAAATCGGAAATAACCTTTGTTTCATACTACTATTTCGATACAAAATCATATCTTATGAAAAAACAATACAAATTTGTTAATATCGAACTCGAAATGCCATGCTATTATTACTTATTATTTGATTTATAATCAATATGGCGAAGGCATAGTCTTCCTTTTTTTTTTCAAATAAAAACTCATTGGCGCCAAGCGTGAGGGAATGCTAGACGTTTGGTAATTTCTCCTCCGACCAGAATGAAAGATCCCATTGACGCGGCTAATCCCATGCATATTGTATGCACATCAGGTGGCACAAATTGCATAGTATCATAAATGGCTATTCCTGGTATTACCCATCCGCCGGGAGAATTTATAAACAAATAAAGATCCTTAGTATCATCTTCTATACTGAGATATACCATGAGACCAACAAGTTGATTCGAGATCTCGCTATCAACCTCTTGGCCTAAAAAAAGTAATCTTTCTCGATAAAGTCGGTTGATTAGGACAAAATTGTATCCCTTAGGAACCGTACGTGCACCTTTGGATGCATACGGTTCAAAAAAAATTTCGAAAAAAAAAAGAATCAATGTGTCGATTCCTGGTTTATTTCTTTTTTTCTATAATAGGTTTTTGCTTTTTTTTTGAAGGGTCCTCCATTAAAAAAATGATATGAGTTTTGGCTCTCTTCCCTCAAAAAAAAGAATTGACTGAACTTATTAAACTAACCTCTCATTGATGTATTGTTTCATCGAGATTCAAATCACGATGTCATTTTCTTGTTCCTGACTGGGCCCCTTTCAATTCTTTTAGGTTCATGGTCTACTCCGGGAAAAGATCCGTCCGAATTCGATTTGCACATATAGGGCAAATGGTCTCAGTACCACTTTTTTGTTATGATTTCTTTTTTTTTTTTATTATTATTATTATTCATTTCATGTCTTGCTTTCCCCAAACTATTTGATGTATTCATCATACTATTTCATTGGTTGGCAGTTTAGGATCATTCCTATCATTCCTATAGTAATAGGAAGTCTAAGAATAGTTTATGATACAAGTGGTAATCATACATATATTATATTACCAATTTGTTACCGATTTGGTATTTTCTAAACGGAGCCTGGATACTTTATTTTATCGGTCCAAGTGAACCATAAATTCTTCTAAATTGATAATATTGATCCCCAATATAAATTGATCTAATTGCACTTCACGCTCCGAATGATTGATGGTGTACTCAATACAATATTTCTTGGGCGAAACGGAGGATATCTCGATCGGGGGAGAGAACGGGTAAATCCCATATGACCCAATATGTCTGACAAGTCGCACTATACGTCAACCCAAACCGCATCTTCCTCTCCAGGACTCCGAAAAGGTACTTTTGGAACACCAATGGGCATTAAATTAAAGAAAAAAATTAAGTACTATACTTTACTTTAATATGGAAACGTAACAATCACTTGTTTATTGTCTTCATCCCTTTTTTCGGTTTAGTTTATTTGATACAGAGACTGGAAGGTTTAGAGAGTAAGACAGAATGAAGAAAGAAAAAATTTTCACGAAGGTATCGATCGTTTGAATGATAAACAAGTATCTATCCATTCGTTCCCCCAAAATGGGACCAATCCTCCCATTGCGTATTGGTACTTATCGGGTATAGAATAGATCTGCTTCTCTTTGTTCTTACGAACAGAATTGTTCCGTTATTTTCAATGGAATCGAATAAATATTAACCCTTTCTGATACAGAATCTACTGAAAAGGTTAGCTACATAGTATATATAGTCGTTTTTCCAATGCGATAAAATTAAAGCGACATAGTGTCTATTTTTCTTTGATAAAGGGGTATTTCCATGGGTTTGCCTTGGTATCGTGTTCATACTGTTGTATTGAATGATCCCGGTCGATTGATTTCTGTTCATATAATGCATACAGCTCTAGTTGCAGGTTGGGCCGGTTCGATGGCTTTATACGAATTGGCGGTTTTTGATCCCTCTGATCCCGTTCTTGATCCAATGTGGAGACAGGGTATGTTCGTTATACCTTTCATGACTCGTTTAGGAATAACCAATTCGTGGGGTGGTTGGAGTATTTCAGGAGCAACTGTAACGAATCCGGGTATTTGGAGTTATGAAGGTGTGGCAGGGGCACATATTGTGTTTTCTGGCTTGTGCTTCTTGGCAGCTATCTGGCATTGGGTATATTGGGACCTAGAAATATTCACTGATGAACGTACAGGAAAACCTTCGTTGGATTTGCCCAAGATCTTTGGAATTCATTTATTTCTCTCAGGGGTGGCTTGCTTTGGCTTTGGCGCATTTCATGTAACAGGTTTGTATGGTCCTGGAATATGGGTGTCCGATCCGTATGGACTAACTGGAAAAGTACAAGCTGTAAATCCAGCATGGGGCGCGGAAGGTTTTGATCCTTTTGTTCCGGGAGGAATAGCGTCTCATCATATTGCAGCGGGTACATTAGGCATATTAGCAGGTCTATTCCATCTTAGTGTCCGTCCTCCTCAACGTCTATACAAAGGATTACGTATGGGCAATATTGAAACTGTACTTTCCAGTAGTATCGCTGCTGTTTTTTTTGCAGCTTTCGTTGTTGCTGGAACTATGTGGTATGGTTCAGCAACTACCCCAATTGAATTATTTGGTCCTACTCGTTATCAGTGGGATCAGGGATACTTTCAGCAAGAAATATATCGAAGAGTTAGCGCCGGGCTAGCCGAAAATCTGAGTTTATCAGAAGCTTGGTCTAAAGTTCCCGAAAAATTAGCTTTTTATGATTACATTGGTAATAATCCGGCAAAAGGGGGATTATTCAGAGCAGGTTCAATGGACAACGGAGATGGAATAGCTGTTGGATGGTTAGGACACCCCGTCTTTAGAGATAACGAAGGGCGTGAGCTTTTTGTACGTCGTATGCCTACTTTTTTTGAAACATTTCCGGTAGTTTTGGTAGATGAAGACGGAATTGTGAGAGCTGATGTTCCTTTTAGAAGGGCAGAATCCAAGTATAGTGTTGAACAAGTAGGTGTAACTGTTGAGTTCTATGGGGGTGAACTTAATGGAGTAAGTTATTCTGATCCTGCTACTGTGAAAAAATATGCTAGACGTGCCCAATTAGGTGAAATTTTTGAATTAGATCGGGCTACGTTGAAATCCGATGGTGTTTTTCGTAGTAGTCCGAGGGGTTGGTTCACTTTTGGACATGCTACGTTTGCTTTGCTCTTCTTTTTCGGCCACATTTGGCATGGCGCTAGAACCTTGTTCAGAGATGTTTTTGCTGGTATTGATCCAGATTTGGATGCTCAAGTCGAATTTGGAGCATTCCAAAAACTTGGAGATCCAACTACAAAGAGACAAGTAGTCTGATACGACATTTAGGTGGTATCTTTCGCCTCTATTTTTTTTTTGATTTGACATCGGGTACTCGGGAAATCTTGACTTGAATCACCATCTTTTCTTTGCCTCTTTTTCTTTCTTTATATGGTAAATGATCCCAAAATGAATAGGTGTGGAAGCTATAATTGTAAACCACGATCGAATCCATGGAAGCATTGGTTTATACATTCCTTTTAGTCTCGACTTTAGGAATAATTTTTTTCGCTATCTTTTTTCGAGAACCTCCTAAGGTTCCAACTAAAAAATGAAATAATTTTTTTAAATGATTCAATTGAAGTAATGAGTCTCCCAATATGGGAGGCTCATTACTTTAACTAGTCCCCGTGTTCTTCGAATGGATCTCTTAGTTGTTGAGAGGGTTGCCCAAAAGCGGTATATAAGGCGTACCCAGTAAAGCTTACAAGTAAACCAGATATGGAGATGGCGACTAGGGTTGCTGTTTCCATTTTTAGATAATTTCAAGATCACAATGGATCTACGATAAGATCGTTTATTTACAACTACAACGGAATAGTATACAAAGTCAACAGATCTCAACCAATCATTAAATAGGATTTATGGCTACACAAACCGTTGAGGATAGTTCTGGATCTGGGGCAAGACCAAGACGAACTAATGTAGGGAGTTTATTGAAACCATTGAATTCAGAATATGGTAAAGTTGCTCCGGGATGGGGGACTACACCACTTATGGGGGTCGCAATGGCTCTATTTGCGATATTCCTATCTATTATTTTAGAAATTTATAATTCCTCCGTTTTACTGGATGGAATTGGAATGAGTTAGGTTTATTAAGAACTATGAAGTTCTAGTCTTTCAATCAAAGAAAAAATTACTTTACTTAAGATTTGGATTTCTAGACCATTTTGGTAGTTCGACCGTGGAATTTATTTGTTTCGGTATTTCCGGAATATGAGTGTGTGACTTGCTATAATTGATCCTATTGATAATACATAGAATGGACCTGTTATCTCTATTAAGATGATTCTACTTCGTCGGATATTTAT